TTGTTCTCCTAATTGCAATTATAAACTCGGCCCAATCTTTTACTAAAAAAGGATTGAGCCGAAAAGAATGAACTCCTTATTTATGTATTTACATATATCTTTTCTTTTATATCAATATATACAGAATGTACAGGGACAGGGACCTTACCTACAATCCATATATACAGGATCTAAATACAAGATAAGATCTAAGGGCTAAACAACTAAATAAAATACTTGTGTTTTTTTTTATTGTTGGATCTATAATAAATCCTATGGATCCTAGGGATTGGTAGATTATTTTATATACCAGAGTTTAAGACCGTAGTTCAGGAGGGTGTCTTCCACTGATCCTGTATATTGTCTTTTTTGTCCCGTGTTCCCTTATATTTATACGAGAATTAATTCTTTACTCATTCATATTAGTTAATGATCAAAATGGCTGTATCCATATGTTTAATTCCAATGACTATTCATCTATTATATTTAAAAATAAGGCTCGGTAAGACTCTATGGGAGAGTTGTTTTTTTATGGGAAGTTCAAGCCTACGGCTGAGGAGGAGTTCGAGCAGTCGTTAGGCTCTAAGGAGGAGTTCAAGCGGTTGTCCGATTTGGTGTTCTCTAAGGAGGAGTTCGAGCGGTTGCTTGATTTGGTGTTCTCTAGGGCTGAGGAGGAGTTCGAGCAGTTGTTCGGTTTGGGGCTCTCTAAGGAGGAGTTCAGGCAGTTCTTTAATTTGGGGTTCTCTAAGGAGGAGTTCGAGCACAAGTATAGGCTAAGAAAATTGATGGATAGTAGATATCCCGGTGGAAGCGAAGATCCTGTTATAAACGAATCGATGGATAGTAGCGGTGGAAGCGAAGATCCTGTTATAAACGAATCGATGGATAGTAGCGGTGGAAGCGAAGATCCTGTTATAAACGAATCGATGGATAGTAGCGGTGGAAGCGAAGATCCTGAGGCTAAGAAAATTGATGGATAGTAGATATCCCGGTGGAAGCGAAGATCCTGTTATAAACGATATGTATCAAACTTTTTTTAGTTGGAGTGATAGTGGAAGTTGTTGTAATTCCAGTAATCTTGAGCATTTTTTGGATATTACAGAATTTTTGAGTTTCATGTCTTACGGCACTTATTTAATTAGGGATCGTCATGGGGATAAATATTCTATATATTTTGATATTGAAAATAAGATTATTGGGGTTGACGAGGATAGTCCTTTTCTGAAGCTGCTTGACGATGATAATACTTTTCTGAAGCTGCTTGACGATGATAATACTTTTCTGAATCTGAATGAACTAGAAAAATTTTATTATCGTTATATACATTTTCATTATATTCTTGGTGGATCTGAAAATCCCAATCGCTACTATTATCATTGCATGTATGATACTCAATTGAGTTGGAATAGTTACATTAATAGTTGCGTTGATAGTTATCTGCACTTTAAAATCAGTATTAATAGCTACATTTCAGGCGGGACCCATAATTACAGTGACAATTATGTTTATACTTTCATTACAAATGAAAGTATAAGTGGTAGTAAAAATAGGAATTCTAGTGTGAGAACTCGTGTTAATGGCACTGATTTCAATATAAGAGGAAGATCTAATGATTTCGATATAAATCAAAAATACAGAAGTTTATGGATTCAGTGCGAAAATTGTTATGGATTAAATTATAAAAAGTTTTTTACGTCAAAACTGAATATTTGTGAACAGTGTGGATATCATTTGAAAATGACTAGTTCAGAGAGAATCGAACTTTTGATTGATCCAGGTACTTGGGATCCTCTGGATGAGAATATGGTCTCGGCAGACCCCATTGAATTTCATTCAGAGGAGGAACCTTATAGAGATCGTATTGATTTTTCTCAAAGAAAGACGGGTTTAACTGAAGCTGTTCAAACAGGCATAGGTCAACTAGATGGTATTCCCATAGCAATCGGGGTCATGGATTTTCAGTTCATGGGGGGGAGTATGGGATCCGTAGTAGGTGAGAAAATCACCCGTTTGATCGAATATGCCACTAATCAATCTCTACCTGTTATTATTATATGTGCTTCTGGAGGAGCACGCATGCAAGAAGGAAGTTTGAGCTTGATGCAAATGGCTAAAATATCTTCTGCTTTATATAATTATCAATTAAATAAAAAGTTATTCTATGTATCAATTCTTGCATCTCCTACAACCGGTGGAGTTACAGCCAGTTTTGGTATGTTGGGAGATATCATTATTGCTGAACCTAATGCCTACATTGCATTTGCGGGTAAAAGAGTAATTGAACAAACATTGAATAAGGCAATACCCGACGGTTCACAAGCGGCTGAGTATTCATTCCATAAAGGCTTATTTGATCCAATCGTACCACGTAGTCTTTTAAAAGGTGTTCTGGGTGAGTTATGTCAGCTTCACGGTTTTCTTCCCTTGACTAAAAATTGTAAAAATTAAAGTACAGCGCTAGATTCAGTTATTTGTAGTGAGCAGTAATTCATCGTGACCAAAAAAACTGATAAAAATGACGTTTGGTGACATAAATTCTGCTTGTAGTAAGAGTCAGAAGTTTTGTGGATAATTACTTTTCTTTTTTCCTACGGATCTATTTTGTTTGTATTTTACCTCTCTTCCTGATTAGAATATATTAACAGGATAAAAGATGCATTTTTTCTTCCTAGGAATTTTTTTTTTGGAAAAAAAATCATTTTAGAATTGTATTTGTACTTCTTACGTTTTAATTACGTTTTCTGCTTATTAAATTCTATCTTATTCGTAGTTCTTATTAGTTCTTAATTATTAATTATGAAATTATTTGAATTAATTTTTGTATTTTTTATATATTACTTTTTTCTTATATTTATTTTATAATTTTATTTATTATATTATAATATTTTATTATAATATAATAAATATAAAAATATATTAAAATATAAAATTACAAATATAATCTAATTATATAGATTCAAGTTATATTAATTATTATTATCAATTATTATATAATTAATTATTATATAATTAGATATATAATAATTATATAATACATAATAATATAGATATAGTAGTATTAATGGTAGTATTATATATAGTAATATAGTAATAAATATGTATTATATATATTATATAGATAATATATTATATAGATAATGTACTAATATATAGATAATGTACTAAGTAGTAACAATTAAGTAGTAACAATGTAATCCAAATAATAGTCCAAATTTAATAGTATTAATTAGTAATAATGTAAAATATAATTAATGTATAATAAATTGAATGTATAATAATCAAATATCTGTATAGTATAGTAATATAAGTGATCTCTCTATCTTCCGAAAACCCATTTTACAATGAATCCCTCTTATATCGGATTAGTTAGAGTTGCGAACTCATAAAAACTTCTTACTTATTATAATTATAAAGAAGATAAGAATGAAAGCAGGATAAAAAAAGTTTATTAAATGGAATTATCATACATATTTGTGTAGAAAGAAAAATAGGTACACTTAATGTAGTTTTACATTTCTTGCACTTATTACTTGCACTTATTAATAATACTGCTTTGCATTTATTAACTACTTAATATTACTTATAATAGATTTACTACTTATCATAAGATATCTTTATCAAAATAAGAGGTTCAAATATTAAATTGAGGCACCCATTCTATGACAGATTTCAACTTACCCTCTATCTTTGTGCCTTTAGTGGGCCTAGTATTTCCGGCAATTGCAATGGCTTCTTTATTTCTTTATGTCCAAAAAAATAAGATTGTCTAGCTGCGACGTATGAGACTAAATCTCATCAAGTTATTTCAATCAATGCTAGATCATCATTTAAGTATCTATTTTTTTAGTGGAATGTGGTACGATACGATATGTGGCTCCTTGCAAATACAAATGAAAGAAAGAGCCGTTTTGCGTGCGGATACATTATATCTGTATAAATGCATGTATATGCGGGTATAGCCCTGGTCAAAAGCGAATCATCAAATATTAAAAGTGGAAAGTCAATGTATCTAACCAATTACTCCTAATGGTTCACATCAAATGCTAGTTGATGAGAGTTACCTTGGGAGCAGGAAAATAAAAGTCAAATTTATTTGTCTCCCAACTCCAATCGAATGCAATTGGATCTAGTATAGTATGAACTGGCGATCAGAACATATATGGATAGAGCTTATAATGGGGTCTCGAAAAACAAGTAATTTTTTCTGGGCCTGTATCCTTTTTTTAGGTTCACTAGGATTCTTAGTCGTTGGAACTTCCAGTTATTTTGGTAGGAATCTGATACCCGTATTTCCATATCAACAAATATCTTTTTTTCCACAAGGGATTGTGATGTCTTTCTATGGAATTGCGGGTCTATTCATTAGCTCCTATTTGTGGTGCACAATTTTGTGGAATGTAGGCAGTGGTTATGATCGATTTGATCGAAAAGAAGGAATAGTATGTATTTTTCGTTGGGGATTTCCTGGAAAAAATCGTCGTATTTTTCTTCGCTTCCTTATGAGCGATATTCAGTCAATCAGAATAGAGGTTAAAGAGGGCCTTTATACTCGCCGTGTCCTTTATATGGAAGTCAGGGGCCAGGGAACTATTCCCTTGACTCGTACTGATGAAAATTTAACTTCACGAGAAATTGAACAAAAAGCTGCGGAATTAGCCTATTTCTTGCGCATACCAATTGAAGTATTTTGAAATTTAAGGGGAATGAATATTTTCTCAGCATGAGGGAAGGAATTCAGTAATCCTCTTCTTCTTTTTTTTTTAATCCAACTGAAGTTTCTTTTTAGAATGCTCATTCAAGTAGAACATGTTAGATTCTATTTCTTTGTTCTGTTGATGCGGTGACCCTTAGAATAAAGCAAAAGCAGGGGGACGTATATGGACCAAAACGACTAAACTATAATAAGAAGCAAATTTGCGTCTGCCAAAAATTTTTTATGTGTCAACTCAATTCTTTCTTTCATACTAGTAACAAGTATAATAAGTATGTATTTATCACATATACCCAACCCGACATTTCAAAATATAGAATTCGTCTTTTCTTTTTAGTGTTTAGGCCCAAATTCCATTTTAGAATTGATATATTAGATACAGATAGATCATATCTCATAAAATTTCTCTCTTTTCTTTTGTCAACCGATCTTTCTTTTATCTTTAATTTTGCTCCTCGAGAAACAAACAGTTGGCTCTCTCATAACCATCAAATTTATCTCTTCTTTCGCTTTGTCACCTATTTCGGATTTCATCATCAATATTCTTCAGAAATATCTCCTCTTTTCTTTTCCTAGGGGTGAAACATTTAAAAATAATTACTTGATCCCCGGTGGAGTTCTTTCGTCTCGAAATTTGAATAATATTCTTCAAGTGGTTTTTTGAGCATTCATCGAAAAGAACAAAGAAGGATGCAATACAATTGGTTCTAATTTGTTCAATTGAAATATCTGGGAGCACTATTTGCTTATTTTTTTTTTCATCCGAAACAGACCCTATCTTTATTCTATTTCTATATTTAGATCCAAGGACTAAATAGAGGACTAAATAATTATACAAAAATTGAGAATAGATCCATAGGTTCCATACCTTATTATAGAACTCATGCTTCAGATAAAAATCAGATCAGATAAGAGAAAGTCAACAAATAAAATGAAGCAGGTTCATTAACAATTCACAAAAAAAAGAAAAGTGAAAAAAAAGAAAGCATTGATTTTCCTTCTATATCTTGCATCTATAGTATTTTTACCCTGGTGGGTCTCTCTCTCATTTAATAAATGTCTAGAACCTTGGGTTAATGATTGGTGGAATACCAGGCAATCCGAAACTTTCTTGAATGATATTCAAGAGAAAAATGTTCTAGAAAAATTCATAGAATTAGAAGAACTATTTCTTTTGGACGAAATAATAAAGGAGTACCCCGAGACACATCTACAAAAGCTTCGTATAGGAATCCACAAAGAAACAATACAATTGGTCAAAATACATAATGAATATAATTTACATAGCATTTTGCATTTCTCGACGAATATAATCTGTTTCGCTATTCTAAGTGGTTATTTTTTTCTGAGTAATGAAAACCTTGTCATTCTGAATTCTTGGTTTCAGGAATTCTTATATAACTTAAGTGACACAATAAAAGCCTTTTCTATTCTTTTAGTCACTGATTTATGGATCGGATTCCACTCTCCACATGGTTGGGAACTAATGATTGGTTCGGTCTACAACGATTTTGGATTGGCACATAACGATCAAATTATATCCGGTCTTGTTTCCACCTTTCCAGTCATTCTAGATACAATTGTGAAATATTGGATTTTCCATTATTTAAATCGTGTATCTCCTTCACTTGTAGTCATTTATCATTCAATGAATGAATGAGAATGAAGAACTCATTCGATCTCCTGATATCAATCAAATCAGAATCTTTCTTCGTGCATAACAAAATTTAAATTTGACTTACTCTTTCTTTATACTTTTACCTGTTTATTCAAAGTATTCGTCCTATATTCCAGTACAATTATTCCAGTACAATGACAGACTCGTGGATAGGGAACTATATTAGCTACCTACCTAATTTATTGTAGAAATTGGGGGATCAACGATTGGACCATGCAAAATAGAAATACTTTTTATTGGGTAAAGGAGCAGATGACTCGATTTTTTTCTGTATTGATCGTGATATATGTAATAACTCAGACATCTATTTCAAATGCATATCCTATTTTTGCGCAGCAAGGTTATGAAAATCCACGAGAAGCAACTGGACGAATTGTCTGTGCCAATTGCCATTTAGCTAATAAGCCCGTGGATATTGAGGTTCCGCAATCTGTGCTTCCTGATACTGTATTTGAAGCAGTTGTTAGAATCCCTTATGATACGCAACTGAAACAAGTCCTTGCTAATGGCAAAAAGGGGGGTTTGAATGTGGGGGCTGTTCTTATTTTACCTGAGGGATTCGAATTGGCCCCTCCCGAGCGTATTTTCCCCGAGATGAAAGAAAAGATAGGAAATCTTTCTTTTCAGAGTTATCGTCCCACTAAAAAAAATATTCTTGTGGTAGGTCCTGTTCCTGGTCAGAAATATAGGGAAATCGTCTTTCCTATTCTTTCCCCCGACCCTGCTACGAGGAAGGACGTTCATTTCTTAAAATATCCCATATACGTAGGCGGAAATAGGGGAAGGGGGCAGATTTATCCCGATGGGAGCAAGAGTAACAATACTGTCTATAATGCTACATCCGCAGGTATTGTAAGCAAAATAGTACGTAAAGAAAAGGGCGGATATGAAATAACCATAACTGATCCATCGGATGGACATCAAGTGGTTGATATTATACCTCCAGGGCCGGAACTTCTTGTTTCCGAAGGTGAGTCTATCAAGCTTGATCAACTATTAACAAGTAATCCCAATGTGGGGGGGTTTGGTCAGGGAGATGCCGAGATAGTGCTTCAAGATCCGTTACGCGTTCAAGGTCTTTTGTTCTTCTTAGCATCTGTTATTCTAGCACAAATCTTTTTGGTTCTTAAAA